GCAATTGCGGTTATGGATTTTCAGTTTATGGGGGGTAGTATGGGATCCGTAGTTGGGGAGAAAATTACCCGTTTGATTGAATACGCTACTAAAGAATTTCTACCTCTTATTATAGTGTGTGCTTCTGGAGGGGCACGCATGCAAGAAGGAAGTTTGAGCTTGATGCAAATGGCTAAAATCTCTTCTGCTTTATATGATTATCAATCCAATAAAAAGTTATTCTATGTACCAATCCTTACATCTCCTACTACCGGTGGGGTGACAGCTAGTTTTGGTATGTTGGGGGATATCATTATTGCTGAACCCAATGCCTACATTGCCTTTGCGGGTAAAAGAGTAATTGAACAAACATTGAATAAAACAGTACCCGACGGTTCACAAGCGGCTGAGTATTTATTCCAGAAGGGCTTATTCGATTTAATCGTACCACGTAATCCTTTAAAAAGCGTTCTGAGTGAGTTATTTCAACTCCACACTTTCTTTCCTTTGAATTAAAATGAAAAAATTCAGTTCAATTTTTTTGAGCAAACAAGTAATTAGTTTATATAATTAGTTTATCGGAATCCAAGTAAAAATTAGACGAGTGGGGTTTTCTTTGTTGACATAAGATCTAATTGTATAAAGAATAAAAAGTCACATCAAATTGAAAATCCGTCCCCTTTTTTATATTCATTATTATTTATCAACAAGATAAAAGATGAAATTCTTATTTTCGTAAAGTAAAAAAAGGCAAAAAAAAAAAAAAAAAAAAAAAAAGATCTTCTTCTCGTCATATAAAATTCAAATCTATTAAATATAGAATTTTTTATCTTTCTATATCTTACGATAATCCTATTTTGACTAAGAATCCCTGCTGGATGGGATTCTAACAAACCCTTCAATATAATTCAATATAAATTGAATCTAAATAAGTAGATTCTAATTCATTTTTAATAAGCTTTTTGCTTAATAAATGAAATTCGAAGACAAGAGCAAAAAATGAAGAAAAAAATATCTCATCCATCTCCTTTCAAATCCTTCATGTAGAAAGATAAAAACCTACATTATATACTCACTTAGATAGATACTTATATCTATATAATAATAATTCTAGAATAAGTAAGATATCCTTATATATAATAAGATATATAATAAGATATCTTTATATCATAAATTGATATTATAAATAATCAATATAAAATCTAAATAATAATAACAGGTACAAATAGTCAATCGAGGTACCCATTCTATGACAACTCTTAACTTTCCCTCTATTTTGGTCCCTTTAGTAGGCCTAGTATTTCCGGCAATCGCAATGGCTTCTTTATTTCTTCATGTTCAAAAAAACAAGATTGTTTAGAGCCGATGGCACAAAATATCATCTATTTTTTTTTTTTACGTTTGTATCATAACACAGATATCCTTTTAGCAAAATATGGTCTAAGCGGCTTCCGCCGAAAAATTCTTATGTCTCCAGAAAATGCTATATTCTAGCTATTTTCAAATAGACCCGAATCGGCGGATGGCTGAGCTGTAAAGCCGGTCTCTCTATATGTATGTGGCTATCTTTAGTGAGTCATACGAAGGGTATGTTATTAGTTTAGATCTAACCAATTTAATGAATTACTCCTAAAGGTTCACATCAAACTAGTTCAAACTAGTGCTAGTTGATGCGAGTTACTTCGGAAACAAACAGACTAAAGTCAAATTCATTTGGGGTATTATCTCAATTCCAAAAAAGCAACGGGATCAAGTATGAGTTGTCGATCAGAACATATATGGATAGAACCTATAAAGGGGGCTCGAAAAATAAGTAATTTATGCTGGGCTATTATCCTTTTTTTAGGTTCATTAGGATTCTTGTTGGTTGGAACCTCGAGTTATCTTGGTAGAAATTTGATATCTTTCTTTCCGTCTCAGCAAATAGTTTTTTTTCCACAAGGCATTGTGATGTCTTTCTATGGGATCGCGGGTCTTTTTATTAGCTCCTATTTGTGGTGCACAATTTCGTGGAATGTAGGTAGTGGTTATGATCGATTTGATATAAAAGACGGAATAGTGTGTATCTTTCGTTGGGGATTTCCTGGAAAAAATCGTCGGGTCTTCCTCCGATTTCTTATAAAAGATATTCAATCCGTCAGAATAGAAGTTAAAGAGGGTATTTATGCTCGGCGTGTCCTTTATATGGATATAAGAGGCCAGGGAGCCATTCCATTGACTCGTACTGATGAGAATTTTACTCCACGGGAAATGGAACAAAAAGCTGCGGAATTGGCCTATTTCTTGCGTGTACCAATTGAAGTATTTTAATTTGAAGTTATTTTACCGAGAAATGAATGCTTTCTCAGCAAGAGGGCAAAAATGCAAGAATCCTCTTTTTCTAGAACATAACTTAATTGATGTTTCTTCAGAACATTGATTCGAGTTAAAGCAGACTATATGGAACAAGTATAAAAAAAACTCTTTGGGGTATCTTTTATATGTATCGAAATATACACAACTCAATTAAATAAAAAATGAATAAAAAAATCGAAATATCCCAGAATCAACCATTTCGAAATAAGGAAATATCCCCCCTTTTTACTTGTTTGAATTGAGACTTTATATTCAGATAGATAATTTATTGTCATTTTTTCGACGCTTTTTTTTGTGCTCCTTAATGACCAAAAAATTGGATCTCTTATAATGATAACTGGCCAATTTCTTTCTGTCGTTTTTTGCCACCCTTTTTCATTTCACAAGATTCTTCAGAAAATTCCCTCAATTATTCTATCCCTGACTACTCATAGTCAGTTAAATTTTTTAGAAATCTTAGCTATTTTTATATAATGATAGAAAAGGAGTTCTTTCATATCAAAATCTGAAAAATATTTATATTCATTATTGAATATTGAAATTGAATTTTAGATTGAATTTTCGAGGCATTCATCGAAAGGAGATATGTGCTTCGAATTTTACTATAGGGAAACAATACTTTTTTATTCTTTATTATTTATTCATTCGAATTTTTCGTCTATTTCTGTCTTTTTTTCTAGATTCAAGGCCTAACCACGAAATCACAAATCAAAAATAGTGAATAGATTCATAGGTTCGATAACTTGTAATAGAACTGATGCGTGAGAGAAATATTAGATTACATAGAGTCGACGAATCAGATGGGTTCATTAACAATTCACAGATGAAAAAATGGCAAAAAAGAAAGCATTCACTCCTCTTTTATATCTTGCATCTATAGTATTTTTGCCCTGGTGGATTTCTCTCTTATTTCAAAAAAGTCTGGAATCGTGGGTTACTTATTGGTGGAATCCTAGGCAATCCGAAACTTTTTTGAATGATATTGAAGAAAAGAGTATTTTAGAAAAATTCATAGAATTAGAGGAACTCCTCTTCTTAGAAGAAATGATCAAGGAATACTCGGAGACACATCTACAAAACCTTCGTATAGGAATTCACAAAGAAACAATCCAATTAATCAAGATACACAACGAGGGTCGTCTTCATACGATTTTGCACTTCTCGACAAATATAATCTGTTTCATTATTCTAAGTGGTTATTCTATTTTGGGTAATAAAGAACTTGTTATTCTTAACTCTTGGGCTCAGGAATTCCTATATAACTTAAGTGACACAATAAAAGCTTTTTCTCTTCTTTTATTAACTGATTTATGTATTGGATTTCATTCGCCCCATGGTTGGGAATTGATGATTGGCTTTGTCTACAAGGATTTTGGATTTGTTCATAATGATCAAATTATATCTGGCCTTGTTTCAACTTTTCCAGTCATTCTAGATACAATTTTCAAATATTGGATTTTCCGTTATTTAAATCGCGTATCTCCGTCACTTGTAGTGATTTATCATTCAATGAATGACTAAAAAATGGTCTACTTAATCCAATTATAATGTTTCTTACTTTGCAGTTGTACATAAGCAAAACATTGAAAATCGCTTTCTATTTCTACCCATACCGGAGATTCATCCTATATTCCTATATATTAATAGAGTCAAATTATTCCAGTAAATAACAGAATCGTGGATAGGAAACTCCATTAGTGACCTACCCCAATTTATTGTAGAAATTTTCGGGATCAATGATTGGACCATGCAAACTAGAAATAATTTTTCTTGGATAAAGGAACAGATTACTCGATCTATTTCCGTATCGCTCATGATATATATAATAATTCGTACACCCATTTCAAATGCATATCCCATTTTTGCACAGCAGGGTTATGAAAATCCACGAGAAGCGACTGGACGTATTGTATGCGCCAATTGCCATTTAGCTAATAAACCGGTGGATATTGAGGTTCCGCAAGCGGTACTTCCCGATACTGTATTTGAAGCAGTTGTTCGAATTCCTTATGATACGCAACTGAAACAAGTTCTTGCTAATGGTAAAAAAGGGGCTTTGAATGTAGGGGCTGTTCTTATTTTACCAGAGGGTTTTGAATTAGCCCCTCCCGATCGTATTTCCCCCGAGATAAAAGAAAAGATGGGTAATCTGTCTTTTCAGAGCTATCGCCCCAATCAAAAAAATATTCTTGTCATAGGCCCTGTTCCTGGTCAGAAATATAGTGAAATTACCTTCCCTATTGTTTCCCCGGACCCCGCTACTAAGAAAGACGTTCACTTCTTAAAATATCCTATCTACGTAGGTGGAAACAGGGGAAGGGGCCAGATTTATCCTGACGGGAGCAAAAGTAACAATACAGTTTATAATGCTACAGCATCAGGTATAGTAAGCAAAATCCTACGAAAAGAAAAGGGGGGATACGAAATAACCATAGCGGATGCATCAGATGGACGTCAAGTGGTTGATATTATCCCTCCGGGGCCAGAACTTCTTGTTTCAGAAGGCGAATCTATCAAATTGGATCAACCGTTGACAAGTAATCCTAATGTGGGCGGATTTGGTCAGGGAGATGCAGAAATAGTACTGCAAGATCCATTACGTGTACAAGGCCTTTTGTTCTTCTTCGCATCTGTTATTTTGGCACAAATATTTTTGGTTCTTAAAA